AACTGCGTCCAATAGGATTTGAACCTATACCAAAGGTTTAGAAGACCTCTGTCCTATCCATTAGACAATGGACGCTTTTCACTCCAATTTTCATATTTCTTGTTCGGAAAAGTGATTGAAAGAATTCAACCAATTTAGTATTCAAGTCAATAATGTATTACATTAATTCGATTCATTTAACCTTTTTTATTAAAAAAGAAAAAAAATAAATAATTTTATTTAATTATTTAATATTTAAAATAATTAAATATTTAAAATATTAAAAATTATAACGATAAAGGAAAAGCGGGTAGCGGGAATCGAACCCGCATCGTTAGCTTGGAAGGCTAGGGGTTATAGTCGACGTTGATTCATAATTTTTAACGTCTCTAATTCAAAACTGAACGTGAAACTTTGGTCTCATTCAGCTCCTTTATGGAAGGTGGATAAATTCCCAGATTCAGATATGAACGAAATAAAAAATCTGACCCATAACGTCTATGTCAGCTTTTATGTCTGAATCTATTCAGAACAACCCGCTTTCTAGACGATCCCTATAGAAAGGGGTGTTATATTCTAACAATCTTTCTAGTTACTTCGTTCTCTACTTCTATTTGAAAGAATCCTTAGGAAAAGCATTTTGTTTCCACCGAGCTAAAACAATTTATCGATGTCTTTAGTAAACCAAAGACATTGTTTAATAGCTGTTTTGCTTCAATTTCCCCTACAGAAATGAAAAATTGAAGATTTAGTTACGATTAGAAATACGCGTTTTATCTTTATCCATGGGTCCTTTACTTATACTCATTCAATTGGAAGTATTGATCCAATAAAAAAATTATGTTTCGTAATCTTATAATCCAATTTTTCAATTTTAAATTGATTGGTGGATAAAAATCACGAGAATTTATATTCTTCCTCGAATTTTTCATTGAGAGGGAAAGGATTCAATCCTTTTAAGAACTAAAGTTTTTGTTCGGAATGAATATTAATCAAACCGAAAGACCCTTTAACTATATAAAGGATTATAGAACGAATCACACTTTTACCACTAAACTATACCCGCTACAATCAGATTATTGTATCTAAATGGACCTTTTGTCGACCTTAATCACAAAACCAAAACAAAAGATCAGAAAAAAATTATGAAAACTAGAGCGCTTACCTTTTGTATTTGTATCAGAGGACCTAATGAGATTTGGAAACGAGTATTCATTTTAATAACTAAATAACAAGTGCTTTTTTGCCCGAGGTTTTTGTCTCGAACTTAATCCATAACAAAAAAATAGATTGTGGTAAGAAACGAGAGTTCCTTTTTTATTATTTAAACCGGAATAAAAGGACTAACTAAGAAAGAAATAGCACGTTGATTCGCTACCATTTGATTCTATATCATAGATATAGATATTTTTTTATTTATTATTATTTTTTTTTTTTTCAATTTTCTAAATCTTTTTATTTATGATTTGTTGGAACAAAAAGGCGGGCCCGGCTAAGGACTGACCAGGCCGGGCCGTGGAACTAAAAAGCCCCTTGGGACGAAATTAAAAAATAAGAGTATATACTATGACGGGCGTTTTCAAGCCTTATTTTTTATAATGTAACATAGTATTATCCTTTTTCAATTGGGAGGAGAGATGGCTGAGTGGACTAAAGCGTCGGATTGCTAATCCGTTGTACGAGTTTTTCGTACCGAGGGTTCGAATCCCTCTCTTTCCGTTTTCGTTGATGACTTGGTATTTTTTTTTTCGAATTTATCGAGAGCTATTTTTTTATTACTAGTTATAAATAAATAATTAGTGGAATAGATAAAATCTTACTAAATAACAGTTTAAAATCAAGCAAAGAAAACCTTATTTTTTATTCTTCACGTCCAGGATTACGTCCTGGATCATTAGACAGGAATCCGAAGATAAAGAGAGAAATAAAGAATATCACTACCGTGTAAACAAATAGTTTGAGAGTAAGCATTACACAATCTCCAAGATTTTTTTAGGAAAAAAGAGAATAGATTCTCCACTTTTATACTACTATACTACATACCCGATTTTTTTTTTCGAATAAATCATGAATTTGTCTGGGACTTTATTAAAATTAAAAATATCATCGGAAACTTACAGCAGCTTGCCAAACAAAGGCTAATAGAAAAAAGAATAGGGGTATCACTGGCATAACATCGACTATTGGATTCAAAAAAGCGTAGGCTTCGGGCAATTTGCCGACGAAAAAACTACTGGAATAAAGAGCAGAATTAAGGTAGATACAGATCAAACTAAAAATATTAAGCATAACAAACATTTTGTTTTTGGGGATAATTGTATTTATTTTGATTGAGTTGTTAATAAATTTAATTTAGTTTTTTATTATTTTATTATTATAGATATGTTATTATTGATAGAAGAAAAAAAATGAATAAAAATAAAATAAGATAGACGAAAAAACTTTAATGTTATTTGAATTCACCCAATCAAAAATTCTTCTATATCTCAAATCAAAAGAGAATAGAATAAATAATACTTTCGTACAATATCTTAATTGAATTATATGTAATGATCAATAAATTCAGTTTAATTCTATGTCTACGTGTATAGTTTCCATGTACAAAAATTCTAGTAATCCATTTTCTAAAAAATAGATATTTAGACTGGAGTTGACGAATAACCCGTACCAATATTAGTGTTTATTTATTAGTATCGAATAGAAATAAATGGGGCGTGGCCAAGTGGTAAGGCAACGGGTTTTGGTCCCGCTATTCGGAGGTTCGAATCCTTCCGTCCCAGAGCATACTCAGTATATATGTATATATATTATTATATAATCATTATATTAACATAATAATATAAATATATTTATATATATATATATTTTATATATCATAATATAATAATATATATATATAAAGATTGCCTTTTAGAAGAGCCTTCCGTATTAAGATAATCTGTATTAAGAATAGAATAAATATTAGTATAGAATCTGATTATTATTTTTTAATAATCGGCGGAATCATATCTTTTTCACAAATTTGTTTGAGTTCAAATAACACGCATATGAAATGGGAAATTGAATTCAGTTGCAATTCGTTAAATAACAATGATTTTACAGTATAAATATGAAAAAATAACAACCTAAAATTTCAATCTTGTCTTACATCAGTGTTTTTTTATCTATCTTTTTTTAATCACATACTGTTTATTCCAATATGAATTTATCTCTCTCTTACTAATGATAAACGGATGATAAAAAACGAAAGGTCCTTGCTGTAAAACTTTCTGTTTTGCAAAATGAAAATAATTATATCGGATAGAAGATTTTTCAATCAATTAAATCTTTGTAACGAACCGCTAGAAGTATAAGTTCTTGGTACTTGAAGAAGTGTGAAATTGTTGAATTTATTCTATCACTATTATCTTACTTGAAGATACAGATTCAAAATAACTTGATTTCTTCGTATTATATTTATTCCTGTTATATCAGTTATAATTTAGTTAACTAAATTTGATTTTTACAATAATAGAAATAATAGAAAAATAGAAAAAGAGTTTCAAATTTAGAATGATATAAATAAAAGAATCAAAATAATTTATAAAAAAAGGAGTTCTATTTTTATAGAATTTCCAAGATTAAATTCTATTAATCTAAAAAAAAGAGGGTTAAATTGATTTATTCTTATTCTTGCTGAGACTCTCTTTTTTTCATATAGAATAAAAAGGTATAGATTACTATGTACCAACCGAACCAATGATTATTCATGATTTCATAATTGAATCAATTACATATGGGTTCCAAACTGAAGGAATGTTATGGTAAAACTTCGTTTAAAACGATGTGGTAGAAAGCAACGTGCGACTTGAAGGACATGATCCGCTGTGGAGTCTTACATCCACCACTTTTATATATATTTATTATAGGAATGAAAGTGCTCTTGGCTCGACATCATTTGTTCTATTCCGCTGTAACCTCCTTTTTTTTTGGGGGGGGGTGATAGAATATAGTATAGGATGGAGCTCGAGTAGAAAGTCTTTTTTTTTTTTTTTTCAGAGGCAAGAATCTAGGGTTAGTATCAATCAACAAATTGGAACAACTTCGTAAGTATATTTTGATACATAAACTAAAAGGAGCCCATTCGAGAAAATTTCCAATTCAAAGGGAAGATTTGTTGAAATTGGTAAAACTCTTTCGATCAAATCAAAAAGTGTATTACGCAGGAATCAAACATTCGTATGATTCTTTGACATAAAGAAATCACAAAAAATGGTATGTTGCTGCCGTTTTGAAAGGATTTAAAGATCACCGAAGTAATGTTTAAACCCAATGATTCAAGGCAAAGATCCTGGAACAAGGAAATACCATTTTCAATTGTCTGAACAACTGGATCAGAATGAAGAATCAAAATGGATTCTTAAAGAAGACAGGCAATTAAAGGGTTAGAGACCGCTCAATAGATGCAGTATCTAAAATAAAATAAAGGGTTTCTCTTTTGCGTTATTTCAGAGTTATCCAACTTGAGTTATGAGGGTGCAAATATGACTAATTTTGTTGTTGGGTAAGAATAAGAAAAAAAGGGCTAAAATCAATAGTCTAATTAATTTGATGATTTGATGGATATATTTGATATTGTAATTCTATACTCTATACATAGACATAATTTAGAATTTTCTCGAGCCGTACGAGGGGAAAACCTCTTATACGTTTCTAGGGGGGGGTATTGTTCATCTATCCCAATGAGCCATTTATCGAATCGTTGCAATTGATGTTCGATCCCGACGAGAGGGAAGAGATCTTCGGAAAGTGGGTTTTTATGATCCGATAACCAATCAAATTTTTTTAAATGTTCCTGCTATTCTATATTTCCTTGAAAAAGGCGCTCAACCTACGGGAACTGTTCGTGATATTTTAAAAAAGGCGGGAGTTTTTACGGAACTTCGCGTTAATCAACAAACAAAATTTAATTAATGAAATAAAATAGAAAAAAATATCAAGTGAATAAATAAGAAATGACATAGACGTAGAAGTAATGTGTTCTATAGACATAAAAATTTGACATTACCCCCGATGGGATGATTTTCGTTGGAACTCTTTGAACAAAAAAAACAAAGGACTAAACCTGATTATTTTAGTTTTAGTTATTGAATAAACTTCGTTTTTTTCTACTTCTCCCCCGTCTTCCTTAATTAAGTCTTTCACTTATATTCTATATAGTGTAGTGCCAATCCAACACAAGTCTTTCGTTTTTTTATAATTCAATTAAAATTAAAAAATTTTATTAATTTTAATTGATTGAAATCTAAATTGTTAGTTCTATTTAGAACTTGTTTTATCTTTTGTATGCTTACGCTTTTGTCAATATTAATATTGACAACAGTGTATCAAATAAATATAATCCGATCGTGGATAAACGGATCTATTTATCCCTGTTCCATAGATTTTATTTCATTCAAATAATCTTCTTAGATTTTCTGTCATACAGGAAGTCTTTTTTGATTAAGATTTAAATCAATCAAACTCGATATATACTAAATTAATGGATAATATAAGAGAAGCGAGGCAGGAGGCGGTCTATAAATATTGGAAAATCTTTGACTTTATTTTATCTTTTATTTGATAATTTTTATATTTTTGTCGGATTTGTTCATTTTTATTATGTTTAGAGCGGGTTAGAGTTTTTTTTTCATTGTTTTTTTAATGGTTTGATTGTGTTGTGCCATTCAATTTCATTATTTATTGGGATTCTGATTGTATCTACACATTTTAATTTGTTTATTTGGGTTGCTAACTCAACGGTAGAGTACTCGGCTTTTAAGTGCGGCTAGCATCTTTTACACATTTGTATGAAGAAACAGATTCGTCCATACCATCGGTAGAGTTTGTAAGACCACGACTGATCCTGAAAAGAATCAATGGAAAAAGCAGCATGTCGTAGCAATGGATAATTCTGAGAATATTTAATTCTTTCTTATTGAATAGGTCCAAAATCTTATTTCAATTGTTTCAATTCAATTAAAAAAAGAATTTTTTTGGGGGGTCGAGTGAATAAATGGGTAGAGCCTTATTAGAGGTTCCAATTCTAGGGAAATAACAAAGTAACGAGCTTCTGTTCTTAATTTTTGAATGATTACCCCATCTAATTAGATGTTAAAAATATATTAGTGCCTAATGCGGGAAAAGCTTTTCCGATGAGTGGATTAGAAATTTCTTATGAGTCCTAACTATTAGCTATTCCCCTTTATGGGGTAGAGATAAATGTGTAGAAGAAGGTAGTATATTGATAAAGAGATTTCTTTTTTCAAAATCAAAAGAGCGATTGGATTGATAAAATAAAGGGCTTCTAACTATCTTCTTATCCTATAAATGAACATAAATCTATTATATGGAAAGGAAGGGGAGGTTCTAGAGAGTCCGTTGATGAGTTTGACTTGTTTCCGAGGTATCTAGTTTTTTTTTACTATAAATACCTTGTTTTAACTGTATCGTACTATGTATCATTTGATAACCCAATAAATCATCTATTTCTTTTCTGATTCAAAATTGAATTTTAAATGAAAGACTTTCAAGGATATTTCGAATTATATAGATCTCAGCAACACCATTTACTATACCCACTTATCTTTCGGGAGTATATTTATGCCCTTGCTCATGATCGTGGTTTAAATGGATCCGTTTTATTGGATAATGTAGGTTATGACAAGAAATCCAGTTTACTAATTATAAAACGTTTAATTAGTCGAATGTATCAACAGAATCATTTGATTATTTCCGTTAATGATTCTAATCAAAATAAATTTTTGGGGTACCCCAAAAATTTGTATTCTCAAATGATATCGGAGGGATTTGCAGTCATTGTGGAAATTCCGTTTTCCCTACGATTAGTATCCTCCTTAGAGGAGACAGAAACCATAAAATCTTATAATTTACGATCAATTCATTCAATATTTCCCTTTTTCGAGGACAAATTTCCACATTTAAATTATGCATCAGATGTACTAATACCCTACCCCATCCATCTGGAAATCTTGGTTCAAACCCTTCGCTACTACGTGAAAGATCCCTCTTCTTTGCATTTATTACGGCTCTTTCTTAATGAGTATTATAGTTGGAATACTCTTATTATTCCCCCAAAATCCATTTTTGCAAAAAGTAATCAAAGATTATTCTTGCTCCTATACAATTCTTATGTATGTGAATACGAATCTATTTTACTTTTTCTCCGTAACCAATCTAATCATTTACGATTAACCTCTTTTGGGATCTTTTTTGAGCGAATACGTTTTTATGAAAAAATAAAATATCCTGTCGAAAAAGTCTTATTTCCGGCCACCTTATGGTTCTTCAAGGATCCTTTTATACAGTATGTTAGCTATCAAGGAAAATCGATTCTGGTATCAAAAGATACTCCGCTTCTGATGAATAAGTGGAGATATTATCTTGTCAATTTTTGGCAATGTCATTTTTATGTATGGTCTCAACCAAGAAGAATCCATATAAACCAATTATCCAAGCATTCCTTTGATTTTTTGGGTTATC